TGGAAGGCTAGGGGTTATAGTCGACGTCGATTCAGTGCTTTGAACGTCTCTAATTCAAAACCGAACATGAAACTTTGGTTTCATTCGGCTCCTTTATGGAAGATGAGTAAATTCCTAGATCTAAGGTTTGAACAAAATGAACAAAATTCTACCCATAACACCTACGTCAGCTTTTTGTTTGACTACAAACAAAACGAATCGCTTTCTAGATGATCCTTCTAGAAGAAGGTGATTCTAACAATCTTTATAGTTACTTCGTTCTCTATTTCTATTTGAGAGGATCCTAAGGAAAAGGATTTTGTTTCCACCGAGCTAAACCAATATGCCGATGTCTCTAGTAAACAAAAGTCATCGATGAATAGCTATTTTGCTCCAATTTCTTTCTTTAGACTTTAGAAAGAAAAAAGTGGAAGATTTAGTTACGATTAGAAATTGATTTTCTATCTTCAGCCATAGATCCTTTACTCATACTTATTCAATTGGAAGTTTGAGTCCAATTCCAAAATTATGTTTCGCAATTTCATAATCCAACTTTTCAATTTATAAGTGACTCGCGGATACAAATCACGAGAATTCGTATTTTTTCTCTAATTTATCGTTGAGAGGTAAAGGATTAAATCCTTTTAAGAAAAAAAGTTTTTGGTCGGAATATGAATAAAACCGAAAGACCCTTTAACTATATAAAGGGTTAATAGAACGAATCACACTTTTACCACTAAACTATACCCGCTACAATACGATTATTGTATGCAAACAGCTCTTTTGTCGACCAAGATAGTTGAACACGATCAAGATAGGATCATCAAAGAATCATCAAAATGAGAGTGTTGCACTTTTTTGGGGGGAGTAAAAGAGGCTTCATTTAATTTTAATTAATTAATTAAATAACTAAAGTTTTCTCTTTTGCTGAAGAAGATACGGATCAAAAAAAAAACAATAAAATCATAACAGAGCGAAAGAATCGATAGTTTCTTTTTTCGTTTGGTAAAATATAACAAAAAAGGGAATGTAACATAGTTTTTCTTGTTTATTGTTGTTCCTTGAATATAAAATATTCAATTGAATATAATTATAATAAAAAAAAAAGTCTTTTTGTTTTCAAATTAGATAAATCATTATTTATTTATAATTCGTTGGAAGGAAAAAAAGCCCGGCTGGGTACTGACTGGGCCGGGCCATGAGAAAAAGAAGGGCCTTTCGAACAAAATCACCACAACACAAGGGAGTCTTGCGTATTTTTTTTAGTTCGATTGTTCGCGCGGTCGAGCCCATCTTTTAGATAAAGGAAATTCCTGATTTGTAGATCTCTCTATATATAATAGAATAAGGAAAGAAGACAGACCTTCCATTATATGTAATTGTAATGTAGTAATTAGCTTGGGAGAGATGGCTGAGTGGACTAAAGCGTCGGATTGCTAATCCGTTGTACGAGTTATTCGTACCGAGGGTTCGAATCCCTCTCTTTCCGTTTCCGTTAATGAATTGATTTTTTTTTCCAATTTTTAAAATCTTAGTGAAACGCGTGGAATAGCTAAAATCCTAAGAAAATTGGAAAAGAAACCCCTTTGGATTTTGTATTTTATTCTTCGCGTCCAGGATTACGCCCTGGATCATTAGATAGGAATCCAAAGATAAAGAGAGAAACAAAAAATATCACTACGGTATAAACGAAGAGTTTCAGCGTAAGCATTACACAATCTCCAAGATGGTTTTTTTTTGGAAAAAAAAAGAGAATAGATCTTCCACTTTTCTACCACATATCCTATTTTATATTCTATATTTGTCCTATTTTGACACCAAAAATTAGGTTTTTCTAGAAATGCATTGTCACAAATTCCTTTGTTTTTCATTAACAAAAAGTTGCCTTTATATATAAATTAGATATTGCGGGAGACCCTAATAGGGTTAAGGTCTTCTACTGGAAAAAGGGGTCAAAAATGAGAAAAAGGGGTTAAGCCCGATTTGTGGCGGAATTTCTGTGTGCGAATCGGGGGTTCATACTCTAAAACTTATCTTATTTTTTGCAATTGTTAGAACTTTTTCTCGAAGAAATCGTGCATTTTCTAGGATATTATTATTCAGGATCTCATCGAAAACTTACAGCAGCTTGCCAAACAAAAGCTAAGAGAAAAAAAAACACAGGTATGACTGGCATAACATCTACGATTGGATTCAAAAAAGCATAGGCTTCGGGTAATTTGCCGAAGAAAAAACTACTCGAATAAAGGGGGGAATTCATACAAATACAGATCAAACTAATGATATTAAGCATAACAGACATTTTGTTCTTGCAGATAATTGTATTTTGATTGTGTTTTTGATATTTTTGATATAAGGAAAAATAAAGTAAGTAAGGTAGACAAAAAATCCTTCTTTTTCTTTGAATCCACCCAATCAAAAATCCTCGAATTCTCAAAGGAGAATAGAAGAAATCATACTTTCATACAATATCTTAATTGAATTCTATGTAATGATCAATAAATTAAGTTGAATTCTACATCTATACATCTATATGTATCAAAATCTTAGTATCAATCTATTGTATAGATATATAGATATTTGGGCTGGAGTTGACAAACAACTAATACCAATATTATTGTTTCTTGGTGTCGATTATAAATTGAAGAAATTGAAATGGGGCGTGGCCAAGTGGTAAGGCAACGGGTTTTGGTCCCGCTATTCGGAGGTTCGAATCCTTCCGTCCCAGTGCGTCCATTTTTATGCCCCATTATTCCCATAGAAAAAAAAAGAAGTAGGGGGTGTGTAGGAGTTAATCCATATTAATTTAAATATGTGTGTCTGTTCAAATTTCATTAACAAATAATAAAGTTCCGTATTATATAGAAATATGTTATGAAGCTATTGTTTTTTCGTTGAATCTCATTTGATTTAGGCATTTCTTCTTTGACTCGAATGAAAAATTCGAAATCGATGTAACGATCGAGGCGGGGTGACTTATCCTATCCCTTTGATTCTTATTCATTTTATGACAAGAGTTTATTATTGAAATATTACCCAATTCTATGTTAAACCCAATACATATCAACCATATAAAAATTAAAAAATGAGGAAATTTTAGTTTATATGACATGTATTGTTCTATTTCAATTTCAATGACAAGAATCTTTTGGTTTTTTTTTTTGAAAAAGATTTGTAATCCTTAAATTTTTGAAACTAAAAGTATAGATATTCGATAGAATATTTAGAACAGTGACAACTGTTCAGTCTATCTGATAGATAGGAAACCCCCAATTTCTATTTTTTATATTTTTATTTTCGTAATCAGATAAAAAGAATAAAGATTCAAATTTGAACTTACATCATTATATATATATATATATATTTCCTGAAAATCCTGAAAAAAAAAAATGGATTTCTTTCTTCTTTTATTTGATATATTTCAAATTTCTATTTGAAATTAAAGTCAGTGATGAATCAATTCAAAAAGAAAGACCCATCTTTATCGGAAGATCAAAGGTGGCACTTATTGTCCAATTTTCTTCAAATTAAATCCAATTTAATAATGATGTCTAAATAGAAAATTTTTTCAATTAGAAAGATCTTTTTAATAAATCAAATCTTTTGATTTTAAATGATTTCTTGTACGTGTAATTTTTGAAAAAGTAGGAAATCCTTGAATCTATCCTATTGAGCCACTCGAAGATGCAGATTTAAAAAGCGATTCCTTTCTCTATTTTGATTTCTTTCTCTATATTATTTCTATATGTTATTTATATATGTTTATGTTATAAATATGCTAAAAATGCTATCTTGTTAAGACTTTTTTTTCAGAAAAAAAGTTCCACATATATATTCAGATATAGAAGAAAAATCGAGATTACGATGTTTATATCGATGGACAGCTAAACCAATGACTATTCATGATTCCATAATTGAATCAATTCCATACCGGGTCCAAATTCAAATTAGAGGAATGTTATGGTAAAACTTCGTTTGAAACGATGTGGTAGAAAGCAACGTGCGACTTGAAGGACACGATCCGTTGTGGATTTTTACATCCACCATTTTTGATTTATCTAGGAATGAGGGTGCTCTCGGCTCGACATTGTTTGTTCTGTTACACTTGAACCCTTCGGTTTTTTTGTTGGAATAGTCCACGGTGGAGCTCGAATAGAAAGTATTAATTCATTTCTCGGGGGCAAGGATCTAGGGTTAATACCAATCAACTGGAACAACTTCGTAAATATATGGAACATATATAGAAATCAAAAGGATCCAATTCGAGCAAGTTTCCAATTCAAAAGCAAAACTTGTTGAAATTGATCAAAAATTTTGATTCAAAGTGTATCACGTGTGAATCAAATGTCCATAGGATTCTTTGATAGAAAGAAATCAAAAAAGGGGTATGTTGCTGCCATTTTGAAAGGATTACGAGGCACCGAAGTAATGTCTAAACCCAATGATTAAAAATAAGGATAAAGGATCTACGAACAAGGAAACAACCTTTATATTTATAATTTAAATAATTTAATTGTCTTGATATTCTCAATAATTGGATCAGACTAAAGAATCCAAATAGAATTTGAAATAGTTTAAATGAGACAAACAACAAACAAAAGGGAGTAAAGGCTACTCAATACATGAAATTGATTAAAAATTTTTCCTTTGAGGTATTTGAGAGTTATTCAACTTGAGTTATGAGTACGAATGGTTTCTTTTTCATTTTCAGGAAGAAAAAAAAACTGAAATCATATTTATTTTATAGGCCCATTTGTCATTTAATTTATTAGAATTGCATATATATATATAGATATATAGACAAAACTTTGAATCAAATCATTTTTTCTCGAGCCGTACGAGGAGAAAACTTCCTATACGGTTCTGGGGGGGGGTATTGTTCATCTACATCTATCCCAATGAGCCGTCTATCGAATCGTTGCAATTGATGTTCGATCCCGAAGAGAAGGAAAAGATCTTCGGAAAGTGGGCTTTTATGATCCAATGAAGAATCAAACTTATTTAAATGTTCCTCTTATTCTATATTTCCTTGAAAAAGGTGCTCAACCCACAGGAACCGTTCAGAATCTTTTAAAGAAAGCGGAAGTTTTTAAGGAACTTCCAGGAACTTCCGCCTAATCAAATGAAATTCGATTTAATTTTAAATTAAAGAAATCGGTAGCGACTTGGATATAACTTTGTCTAATTTTCTCTATTTTTTTTTATTCTTCCATTTATACTTTTTCTATCTATGTAGATTAGATATCTAGTGCGAATCCAAGACAATTTTGAATATTATTTATTGTATTGCATTGTTAAATTCAAAGAATTTAACAATGCAATTTCTTTTTTGCACTGTATTCTTTTCTCAACATTTATATTGACAACAGTGTATTGAAGAAATATAATTCATCGTGATAAGCGAATCAGGTCTATTTGTCCCATAGTTTTTTTACTGTATCTTATTCAAACGATGCTTTCTTTGATACAAGAGCTTTTTTTGATTGAAAAAAAGCTAGAGAACATAAGGGATGCTCTATCTATTTTCACAATTCTGTATCTTTTTTTTATCTGATAATTTTTTGTATTTTCATCTAATCAATTCATTTTCATGTTTCCAATCCATTAGAAAATCTGTTTTTCTAGATTTTAGATTTGTTAACGCAATGGTTTGATTAGCTCGTATAATCTCTTTTTTCTTTGTTTAAATTCAATTAAATTGCTTTTGATTCTGATTGGATCTATACATCCCCTTGTTGAAGTTTTCTTGAATCTATATTTTATTCGGGTTGCTAACTCAACGGTAGAGTACTCGGCTTTTAAGTGCGACTAGAATCTTTTACACATTTTGATGAAGTGACAAATTCGTCCATACCATTAGTAAACTTTGTAAGACCGCGACTGATCCTGAAAAGGAATAGATGGAAAAAACAGCATGTCGCATCAATAGAGAGTTCTGAGGATATTTCATTCTTATCGGATTAGTACAAAACCTTGTTCGAATTCTTGGAACGGAACAAAAGAAAGTTGGGTCGAATGAATAAATGGATAGGGGCCCTACGACTTCAATTAATTATCAGAAAGAAAAAGCAACCGAACTTCTGTTCTTAATTTGAATAATTTCCCGATCTAATTAGACGTTAAAAATAAATTAGTGCCTGGTATGGGAAGTACTTCTCCCTCCACTCGTGGATTCTATTTTTTTTTAATGAATCCTAACTATTGACATTCTTTATTATGGAATGAAGATGTATGTGTAAAAGAAGCAGTATATTGATAAAGAAAGTTTTTTTCCAAAATCAAAAGAGCGATTAGGTTTAAAAAATAAAAGATTTCTAACCATCTTGTTATCTTATAACATAGACGAATTAAATGAATGGAAAAGAGAGAGGGTAGAGAATCTGTTGATAAGTTTACCTGTGCCCGGGGTATCTATTCTTACTAGAATACTGTGTTTTTACTGTATCGCACTATGTATCATTTGATAACCCCCAAAATCTTCTACCCTTGATTCAAATCGAGTTTCAAATGGAGGAAATCCAAAGATATTTACAGCTAGAGAGATCTCACCACCACGACTTCCTATATCCACTTATCTTTCAGGAGTATATTTATGTATTTGTTCAGAATCGTGCTTTGGGTCGATCGATTTTGTCGGAAAATCGGGGTTATGACAGTAAATCAAGTTTACTGGTTGTGAAACGATTAATTACTCGAATATATCAACAGAATCATTTTTTGCTTTCTCCTAATGATTCTAACCAAAATCCATGTTGGGCGCGCAACAAGAATTTGTATTCTCAAATCATGTTAGAGGGGCTTTCTTTTATTGTCGAAATTCCATTTTCTCTACAATTACTATCTTGTCGAGAAGGGAAAAAGAACAAGATAGTCAAATCTCAGAATTTACGATCAATTCATTCTATATTTCCCTTTTTAGAGGATAATTTTTCACATTTAAATTTTGTGTTAGATATACTAATACCGCACTCTGTCCATGTGGAAATCTTGGTTCAAACTCTTCGCGGTTGGGTAAAAGATGCTTCTTCTTTACATTTACTACGAGTCTTTCTCGATGAATATTGTAATTGGAATAGTCTTATTATTCCAACGAAAGCTGGCTCCTCTTTTTCAAAACGAAATCAAAGACTATTCTTATTCTTATATAATTCTCATGTCTGTGAATATGAATCCGTTTTCGTCTTTCTACGTAACCAATCTTTTCATTTACGATCAACAGCTTTTGGAGTTCTTTTTGAACGAATCTATTTCTATGTAAAAGTAGAACGTCTTGTGAACGTCTTTGTTAAGATTAACAATTTTCGGGCGAACTCGTGGTTGGTCAAGGAACCTTTCATGCATTATATTAGGTATCAAAGAAGATCCATTCTGGCTTCAAAGGGAACATCTTTTTTCATGAAAAAATGGCAATTTTATCTTGTCACTTTTTGGCAATGGCATTTTTCGCTGTGGTTTCATCCAAGAAGGATTTATATAAACCAATTATCCAATTATTCCCTTGAATTTTTGGACTATCTTTCA